GTTTGCAATATTGTAATAATAAAAAAAAACAAATTAAGATAGAGGGTAAAAATACTAGTAGTGTCTTTCCTGTTTCCGGGGGGTTTGCAGGAATAACAAAGATGTCTCGAGTATTGGGGGGGAAGGGGGGGTTTAACCGCCAAAAGCCTAGAAAAGGTTATAAGTGATAAGTCAGGGGGAAATTTTATATATTATGCTCTTGATATCAATTATGTAATTATTAAGTGAATATCTTTCCAACATGAATACATTTTCCTTGCGAGCAAGAAAATGTTCCACCTTATGATGTCATATCTGTATGCACTGTGAAATGTCAACCGAAAGGAAAAAGAAAAAAAGAACCAGTAGCCCATTAGAAAGAACGCCCGGCTTGGTGGGTAACGAGGAGTATGTATTCCACCATTAACTTATGCAAGCGTCGATGAATGAATGAGGAATAAATAAATGTATGGCCCTGAAATAGGAACCAAATGCCAGGAATAATTCACTAAGTGCGACCCCCACGATAGCTGTCCCTGACCATCAATAAACGTGTTCATTAAGAAATCAACTGATGGTGGTCTCTTACTACATCGGACTTTGACTTGCATAGTTTGTTGAGTCCTGGTATATCTAGACAGATGAGAGTTGTGATAGGACAATTCAATATCGTTCCGCATTTAATTAGAAATATTGCAAAATATATGATATCTAATGGTTTGTCTCTACCTTAGTTAAGATGGTGATGTATGATTGTATGAAAATTCCATACATGTCCATTATTATACTAATGCAGGCTTACATTACTTTAAATGTTTAATATAGATGAATGGGGTTAATACATATATGTACTAAATGAACGAAAGACATAGGAGGAAGGGGGAGGATGGGGCAGAGCCCGGCAAAGAATAGTTTAATGAGAATCCTAGCTTTGGGAGCTAGGGGTGGGGGTTAAACCCCCTCTTCTTTGAGCATTAGGAGGGATTTTAACCCTCGACATCCGGTTTACAAGACCGGGGCTCTGGTGCTGAGCTACCAATGCATTATCATTCAAGGACCTTATTTTCCAATCATGCTGCGGTGGGGGAGAGAAAGAGGAATAGGGAAAAATATAGGAAGGAAGCAATTTGACCAATAATCACAAAGGGGTATTCAACAGGTATACCACCAATTCATGTAAGAATCACAATGTCTGCTACTAGTAACCAAAATAGGAATTGAGTCAGAGGTCGGAAAGTTAGGCTTCGTTGTTTAGATGTGTGGAGAATAGGGACTACTAAAAGAATAAGAATTGATATTAGTAAGGCTAACACTCCTCCCAGTTTGTTAGGGATTGATCGAAGAATGGCGTAGGCAAATAGGAAATATCATTCAGGTTTGATATGTGGGGGAGTAACTAATGGATTAGCTGGGGTAAAGTTTTCCGGGTCTCCTAAGAGGTTAGGGGAAAATAATGCTAGAGAAATTAAGGTTGCTAGGAGAAGGGCGAATCCTAGAATGTCTTTGTAAGAAAAGTAGGGGTGAAATGAAATTTTATCCGCGTCGGAGTTTAAACCTGTTGGGTTATTAGACCCTGTTTCATGGAGGAAAATCAGGTGGATTATTGTAGCGGCTGCTACAATAAATGGTAGAAGGAAGTGGAAAGCAAAGAATCGAGTCAACGTTGCATTGTCTACTGAGAAGCCGCCTCAAATTCATTGGACTAAAGCATTTCCAATATAGGGTACTGCAGACAGAAGATTGGTAATAACGGTGGCTCCTCAGAAAGATATTTGTCCTCAGGGGAGAACGTACCCAACAAAGGCAGTTATTATAACTAGGAGAAGGAGAATAACTCCTACATTTCATGTTTCTTTATAGAGGTAAGAACCATAATATAAGCCTCGTGCGATATGAAGATAAATGCAGATAAAGAAGAAGGAGGCCCCATTAGCGTGTATATTACGAATTAGTCATCCATAGTTTACATCTCGGCAGATGTGAGCGACAGATGAGAAGGCTGTGGAGATATCAGAAGTGTAATGTATAGCTAGAAATAGTCCTGTTAAAATTTGGGTGATTAAGCATAAGCCTAATAGGGAACCAAAGTTTCACCATACGGAGATGTTTACAGGAGCTGGTAGGTCTACTAAAGCATCGTTTGCAATTTTTAGAAGGGGGTGGGTTTTTCGAAGATTTGCCATAAGGTTCTTGTAGTTGAATACAACGGTGGTTTTTCAATTCATTAGTCCTGGTTAAAGTCCTGGTAAGAACTATGGTTTATATCATGTATTTTCTGTTATTTAGTCTTGTGTTAGGTTTGGCAGCAATTGCGGCAAATCCTTCTCCTTATTTTGCAGCGTTAGGTTTGGTCGTTGTGGCAGGAATTGGTTGTGGAGTATTAATTTGACACGGAGGGGGTTTTTTGTCGTTAATTTTGTTTTTGATTTATTTAGGGGGTATGTTAGTTGTATTTGCATATTCTGCTGCTTTGGCAGCGGAGCCTTATCCGGAGGGGTGGGGGAGTTGGCCAGTTTTAGGACTTGTCTTGGGGTATTTGCTTGGGGTAGGGAGTGTTGGTGTATTAATGGGAAACAATTGATACATAGAGAGTTGAATAGCTTGTGATGAATTTGGGGAATTTTATCTTGGGCGGGGGGATGTAGGTGGCGTGGCTATATTGTATTCTTCAGGAGGTTTTATATTAACATTAGGTGCTTGAGTGTTGTTGTTAACATTGTTTGTTGTCCTTGAGTTAACCCGTGGGTTAAGTCGGGGTGCTCTTCGTGCAGTTTAAATAAATAAAATTACCAAGGCTAAAACAGTTGTGAAAAAGAAAGTGGAAATGTAAATTTTAATTAGTCCCCGCTGAATATTGCTTACGGTTGAAGCTAAGTGAATATTTATGGAATGAATGGTTTTGGGACCTGTTTTCTCTAATCAGGTTTGGTCAATGATTTGGGTAGCGATGAGTTGGCCGAGGAGCAAGTTAATCTTAGGAAGAAAACGATGGATGATATGGGGGTAAAAGCCTAGTATATTGGAAAAGTGGTGCATAGTTTGTTGGGGAAAAATTTTAAATTGTTTGGATGTTAAGGAAGCAAGTTCTAGGGCTGTTAAGAGGCCTAATATAGTTACGAGGAGGGCAGTGAGTTTAAGAAGTGGGTGTATAGTTATAATAGGAGTGTTAATGGGGATAAGGTTTGATGAAATCAATAAACCGGCAGCTAAACTTCCTCAGGCTAACCGTTTAATTGGATTGGTTAGTGCTGTGTTATTTTCATTAATTGGAGAAGAGGCATTGAATCGAGGGTGATGTATGGAAACAAAATAAATTACTCGTAGGCTGTAGATTGCAGTGAAAGATGTTGCTAGGAGGGTCAAAATAAGGGCTCAGGCGTTTAGGTAGGATGAATTTAATGCTTCAATGATAGCGTCTTTAGAAAAGAATCCTGCTAAAAAAGGGGTTCCGGTCAAGGCGAGGCTACCGATAGTCAGGCAAGAGGAGGTAAGGGGAGCTAGATGATGTACACCACCTATTTTGCGAATATCTTGCTCATCGTTTAAAGTGTGGATAATAGAACCAGAGCACAAAAATAATATGGCTTTAAAGAAGGCATGAGTACAAATATGTAAGAAGGCTAGTTGTGGTTGGTTAAGACCAATGGTGACTATCATCAGGCCAAGTTGGCTAGAGGTAGAAAATGCTACGATTTTCTTGATATCGTTTTGGGTGAGAGCGCATGTAGCAGTAAAAAGGGTAGTTAGGGCTCCTAAGCAGAGGCAAGTAGTTAGAGCAGTTTTATTATTTTCTATCATTGGACTGAGTCGGATGAGGAGAAAAATACCGGCTACTACTATAGTACTTGAATGCAGTAGGGCAGAGACCGGTGTAGGACCTTCCATAGCAGATGGTAACCATGGGTGGAGACCAAATTGTGCAGATTTACCAGTGGCGGCAAGGATAAGACCTATAAGGGGCAAGGTCATGTTGAAGTCTTTAGACAAAGCAAAGATTTGGTTGATTTCTCAGGAGTGTATTTTGGTGGCGATTCATGCTATGGCAAGAATAAGACCAATGTCTCCGATTCGGTTGTATATAATTGCTTGGAGGGCTGCTGTGTTGGCGTCAGCTCGGCCGTATCATCATCCAATTAGAAGGAAAGATAGGATTCCTACTCCTTCCCAACCAATAAAAAATTGGAAGAGATTGTTTGCAGTAACAAGGATAATCATAGCAATTAAGAAAATTAAAAGGTATTTAAAGAATTGATTTATATAGGGGTCTGATTGTATGTATCATGATGCAAATTCTAAAATGGATCAGGTGACGTAGAGGGCTACAGGGATGAAGACGCAAGAGTATAAATCAAATTTGAAACTAATGGAGATATTAAAGGTAAGTGTGTTTATTCAGTCTCAAGTGGAAATTACTGTTTCTGTTCCTTGGTCAAGGAAAAGGAATAAGGGCAGAAGACTAAAAAAGAAGGCTAGTTTAACGGCGGTTTTGGCATTCGTTAGTGCTCAATGTGGTTTTAAAGGAGAGGGTGTAAGGGTGGATAAGAGGGGTAATAATAAAATGACCAATACAACAATTAAGGATGAGGATATGGTAAGGGGGGTAAGATGCATAGCTGCTACTTGGAGTTGCACCAAGAGTTTTTGGTTCCTAAGACCAATGGATGGACTATTATCCTTTAGGAGCTGTGGAACGAGTGAGCCTTGGAGTTTAACCAAGGTGACGAAAATTAGCAGTCATCGTTGCTTTTAAGCCTCTCCCGGTGAATAAGAGGACTTTAACCTCTTTTTTTAGAATCACAATCTAATGTTTTGATTAAACTATATTTACAGGCTGTTCATCCTCAAATTAATTCAGGTTTAGTGGTGAGCAACAATAATGGGAGGAGATGTAAGGCAAGAAGGAGATGTTCTCGGGTGTGGGAGGGCTCTATAGAGAGCAAATGATGAGGGAGTGAACCTCGTTGGGTTAAAAGAAATATATAAAGGGAATAACTTGCGGTAATTAGGGTTCCCAAACCAGTTAAAATAAGTGTGTAAAAGGACCAGTTAAATAATGAAGTAATAATTATGATTTCGCCTATAAGGTTGGGAAGAGGAGGGAGTGCTAAATTTGCCAGGCTAGCAAGGAACCATCAGGTAGTTATTAATGGTAAAATTATTTGTAGTCCTCGGGCAAGAATAATAGTTCGGCTATGGGTTCGCTCATAATTAGTATTGGCTAAGCAAAATAAGGCTGAAGAAGTGAGTCCGTGGGCGATTATAAGAATTAGGGCTCCTGTTAATCCTCATGGGGTTTGGATTAGAATACCGGCTGCAACTAGACCTATATGACTTACTGATGAGTAAGCGATGAGTGATTTTAAATCAGTTTGTCGTAAGCAGACTGATCCGGCCATGATTACACCTCAGAGGGCCAAGATAATAAAGGGGTAACTAAGTTCTTTGGTTAGAGGCTCTAAGACAAATATAATTCGGACTATCCCGTAACCACCTAACTTTAGGAGAACTGCGGCAAGTACTATTGAACCGGCAATAGGGGCTTCTACATGGGCTTTGGGTAATCAGAGGTGAACACCATAAAGGGGGATTTTAACAAGAAAAGCTAGGAGGCAAGCTATACATCATATTTTGTCTGCATATAAATTAGAACATGTTGAAGGGGAGTAAGATAGAAAAAGATATGATAGAGAGCCCATTAAATTTTGGTAGATTAAAAGGGCGACTAGTAGGGGTAGAGATCCTGCTAGTGTGTAGAATAAAAAGTAGGTTCCTGCATTTAAGCGTTCTATCTGGTTACCTCAGCGAGTAATAAGGATTAGGGTAGGAATAAGGGTAGCTTCAAATATTACATAAAACATAATTATTTCTGTGGCACTGAATGCTAAGATTAAAAAGATCTGAAGGGAGATTAAAAGGGAAATATAAGTTCGTTGACGATTTTCGGGTTCAGCTATTAAGTGATTTTGGCTAGCGATAATTATTAAAGGTAATAGTCAGCAGGTTAATACTAATAAAGGAGCAGAGAGGGGGTCAGAAGCTATGTAATTATTAATGTTATGTCATCCGGTGTCAGTGGGTATAGCAAGTCAAGTTAAACTTAGGGTTGCTACTAGAAGACTATACAATAGAATTGTAGATCAAAGTTGTTTAAAGGGAGAAGTTCATGTTGTTAAAAGCATAAAGATTGATGGAATAAGAATTTTTAGCATTGTAAGAGATTTAGGTTTTGAAGGTTATCTGACCCGTGCGTTCGTGCTGTAGCTACTAGAAGTGCAAGGCCTGCACTTGCTTCGCAGGCTGAAAAGGCTAGCAGGATTAAAGGGGATGATGCGAAGTTTGTTGAGTTAAGTTGTAGCGTTCAAAGAGATAAGGCAATGAAAAGTGACAATATTATTCCCTCTAAACAGAGAAGAGCAGAAAGAAGATGAGTTCGATGGAAAGCAAGGCCTGCTAAGCCCAATATAAAGGTTGAAGAAAAAGCAAAATGGATAGGGGTCATTAGGCAATTATGGAATTCAACCATAGGTTTTTGAGCCGAAATCAAATGTTTTATTTAAACTAAGTGCCTATTCTGCTCATTCTAAACCTCCCTGGATTCATTCGTAGACTAGTCCAAGTGACAATAAGATCAAGACTGCAGATGCTCAGGCAAAGGTTGTTAATGGGGAAGATAGTTGGTCGCCTCAAGGCAAGGGTAGAAGAAGTGCAATTTCTAAATCAAAAAGTAAAAATAGAATAGCAACCAGGAAAAATCGGAGGGAAAAGGGGAGTCGTGCTGATCCTAGGGGGTCAAATCCACATTCATAAGGGGAGAGTTTTTCATAGTTGGGGGCTATTTGGGGTAGTCAGAAGGCGACTAGGGCTAATACAACAGAGAGGATTGAAGCAGTAAATATTATGATTAAGATTAGATTTATTATCTTTCCTTGGATTTTAACCAAGGCTATGTGATTGGAAGTCACTTGTACTAATATAATACTAGAAAGATATGAGCCTCATCAGTAAATTGAGATATAAAGGAAAAGTCAAACTACATCAACGAAATGTCAGTATCAAGCAGCTGCTTCAAAACCAAAATGATGTTGTGATGTAAAGTGGTGATTAACTTGCCGAATTAGACATACAGCAAGGAAAGAGGACCCAATAATTACGTGAAGGCCATGGAATCCGGTTGCAACAAAGAAAGTTGAACCATAAACTCCGTCGGCAATTGTAAATGGTGCTTCATAATATTCTAATGCTTGAAGAATAGTAAAATAGAAACCGAGGAGAATAGTTAAAGTAAGAGATTGGATGGTTTGCTTTCGGTTACCTTCTATGATACTGTGGTGAGCCCATGTCACTGTAACGCCTGAAGCCAGAAGAACAGCGGTATTTAAAAGGGGAACTTCAAACGGGTCTAGGGTAGTAATTCCTGTGGGAGGTCAGTACCCCCCTAATTCAGGAGTAGGGGCAAGGCTTGAATGGTAAAAGGCTCAAAAAAAGCCAAGAAAAAAGAAGACTTCTGAGGTAATAAATAGAATTATTCCATATCGGAGTCCTTTTTGGACGGGAGGGGTGTGATGTCCTTGAAAGGTCCCTTCTCGAGTAATATCTCGTCACCATTGGAATATAGTTAATAAGAGCAAAAGTAAACCAAATGATATCAAAGTAGTAGATTGGAAATGTATTCAAACTGCTAGACCTGATGTTATTAAAAGGGCGGCAATCGCCCCGGTTAATGGTCATGGACTAGGATCCACTATATGATAGGCATGAACTTGATTCATCATTAGAGGCTGTCTGAAAGGTAAAGGCTCAGTAAAAGTACAAAAACATATGCTTGGATGAATGCTACCATAATTTCTAGAATTGTTAGGAGGCCTAGAAGAATTAATGTTAGAGTAGCTGCTGCTGGTAAAATAGAAGTTAATAATAAAGCTCCTGAAGAAATTAGGGAAATCATGAGGTGCCCTGCGGTTAAGTTAGCTATTAGTCGAAGAGCTAAAGCTGGAGGGCGTATAAAAAAACTGATTGTTTCAACTATAGCTAGGAAAGGGACAAGATAAGCATGGGCCCCTCGTGGAACAAAGTGGCCTATAGTTCGCGTAAGATGGAGTCGAAGAGCAATAATAACGGTAGCTAACCATAGAGGGAAAGCGAGTGCAAGTGTGAGAGAAAATTGTGTAGTAGGTGTGAATGTGTAGGGTAATAGGCCTAATGTATTTAGTGTGATTAGGAATACAAATAATGATACAAATAAGAGGGCTCATTTATGTCCTTGTGTACCAATGGGTAAAAAAATGTGTTTAGAAAGGGAGGAGGCAAATACTTTTTTAATATTTAGGAACCGTTCTGAAGAAAATCGCGTTGGGTTTACATAGTGAAGTAGTCATGGGAAAATTAATGCGATGGTAATTAAGGAAATTTTAAACAGGGTCGGGCTTATGAATTGATCAAATAATGTTACAGTCATTGTCAGTTTCAGGTTTGTGTTGTTAGTTGGTAATTTGTTTGTAAATTAATATCATGGGGGAAAATTAATGCTATAATTTGCATCGGAACAATGGTTAATAAAACTGCTCAAGTAATGGTGAATGTTATTAATCAAGGTTCGGGAAGGAGCTGCGGCATCCTCCGTTAAGGGTGGTTAGGAGCCACCAGTCTTTAGCTTAAAAGGCTAACGCTGTTCCTTGCTTAGCTTCTTAACGAGGCGTCTTCTAATATTAGTGAGGACCAGTTTTCGAAATGTTCTAATGGTACTGCTTCTACTACGATAGGTATAAAGCTGTGATTTGCTCCACAAATTTCTGAACATTGGCCGTAAAAAATTCCGGGGCGTGAGGTAATAAAGGCTGTTTGGTTCAAACGTCCAGGGACTGCGTCTATCTTAATACCTAAGCTAGGTACTGCTCAGGAGTGCAGAACATCGTCGGAAGAAACAAGAACTCGGATAGGGGAATTAACGGGAATTACTATACGGTGGTCTGTCTCTAGTAGTCGGAATTGGCCTGGGATTAAATCTTGGGTGGGAATTATGTAAGAATCAAACCCAAGATCTTCATAGTCCGTATATTCATAGCTTCAGTATCATTGATGTCCTATGGCTTTAATAGTTAAATGAGGGTCATTAATTTCATCTATTAAGTAAAGAATTCGTAGGGAGGGTAATGCAATAAGAATAAGAATTATTGCTGGCAGTAAAGTCCAAATGATTTCAATTTCTTGGGAATCAAGAATAAATTTGTTTGTTAGTTTGGTTGCAACTATAGCTACAATAATGTAAAGAACAAGGGTGCTAATTAAAAAAACAATTATAAGAGTGTGATCGTGAAAATGAAAAAGCTCTTCTATTACAGGTGAAGCTGCATCTTGGAAGCCTAATTGTGAGGGATGGGCCATTAGTCTATTTAAGACACGCGGGGTTTGAACCCACAATTCTACCTTGACAAAGTAATGTAATTACATTTTACTAGTGTCTTGCAAGCAAGTGGCAGAATGGTTATGCGGTTGGCTTGAAACCAATTTACGGGGGTTCGATTCCTCCCTTTCTCGGGGTTTTCTTAATGTTGAATTTGGACAAAGGCAGGCTCTTCGAATGTGTGGTAAGGAGGAGGACAGCCGTGGAGTCATTCAACATTAGTTGCTGTTATTTTAATAGATAGAATTTCACGCTTGGCAGCGAATGCCTCTCAAATAATAAATAAGAATATAATTACTGCGATTAGAGAGATCAAGGACCCAATGGAAGATACTGTGTTTCAAAGGGTATATGCATCAGGGTAGTCAGAATATCGTCGGGGTATACCTGCTAAGCCAAGGAAATGTTGGGGGAAGAAGGTTAAATTTACGCCCGCAAATATAATTCCAAAGTGAATTTTGGTTCATGTGCTATGTAATGTATAACCTGAAAACAGAGGGAATCAGTGAACGAAGGCAGCGATAATTGCAAATACGGCTCCTATTGAAAGTACGTAATGGAAGTGGGCAACTACATAATAGGTGTCGTGAAGAACAATATCTAATGATGAATTGGCCAACACAATACCTGTGAGCCCTCCTACTGTAAAGAGGAAAATAAATCCTAATGCTCAGAGCAAAGGAGTTTCTCATTTAATAGACCCTCCATGGAGAGTGGCTAGTCAACTGAACACTTTTACTCCTGTGGGGATAGCGATAATTATAGTGGCGGATGTAAAGTAAGCTCGAGTATCTACGTCTATTCCTACTGTAAATATATGGTGGGCTCAAACGATAAAACCAAGGAGGCCAATTGCTATTATTGCTCATACTATGCCTATATACCCAAATGGTTCTTTTTTCCCAGAATAGTATGCTACAATGTGTGAAATTATCCCAAAGCCTGGTAAAATTAGAATATAGACTTCTGGGTGGCCAAAGAATCAGAATAAATGTTGATAAAGAATAGGGTCCCCTCCACCTGCCGGGTCGAAGAATGAAGTATTTAAATTTCGGTCAGTTAACAGTATCGTGATGCCTGCAGCAAGAACTGGAAGAGAAAGGAGGAGAAGGACAGCAGTAATTAGGACGGCTCAAACGAATAGAGGAGTTTGATATTGGGAAATAGCTGGGGGTTTTATATTAATGATGGTAGTAATAAAATTAATTGCACCTAAAATTGATGAAATACCAGCTAGATGAAGAGAAAAGATTGTTAAATCAACAGAAGCTCCTGCATGAGCTAAATTACCCGCTAAAGGGGGATAAACTGTTCAGCCTGTTCCTGCTCCTGCTTCAACACCAGAAGAGGCTAAGAGAAGTAAAAATGAGGGAGGGAGAAGTCAGAAGCTTATGTTATTTATCCGGGGAAATGCTATATCGGGGGCACCAATCATAAGAGGAATTAGTCAATTCCCGAATCCCCCAATTATAATGGGCATAACTATAAAAAAGATTATTACAAATGCATGTGCTGTAACGATTACATTATAAATCTGGTCATCTCCTAGAAGAGAGCCTGGTTGGCTTAGTTCAGCTCGAATGAGAAGGCTAAGGGCTGTTCCGACTATTCCGGCTCAGGCACCAAATACTAAATAAAGGGTCCCGATATCTTTGTGATTAGTTGAAAAGAATCAACGTGTAGTTGCCACAGGTAAGGTGGCTGAGAACAAGCGGTGGATTGTAGACCCATAGACGGAGATTTAGTTTTCCCCTTATCAATGGCTCTGAGGTGTTTCACACCAGATTGCAAATCTAGAGAAGCAGATTGAACTCTGCCGGGGCTTTCCTCCGCCTATTTTGCTAGGCTAGGCGGAGGAAAGTTAGATGGATGCTCGCTGGTTTGGGCGCTTAGCTGTTAACTAAGAAGTTGTAGGATCGAGGCCTGCCTATCTAGAAAAGGCTTTAGCTTAATTAAAGTGTCTGCTTTGCATGCAGAAGATGTGGGTTAATGACCTGTAAGTCTTAGGCAGAGGCTGGGAGATTTTCACCCCCGCTGAGGGCTTTGAAGGTCCTTGGTCTAAATGTTAACCTAAGCCTCTTAGAGGGTGAGAAGAGCAATGGCGGGTGGGGTTAAAGGAAGGAGGCAAATAGTTATTGAGGTGGTGAGTGCTAAGGGTAAAGTATGTTGGTGAGAGGGTATGCGTCATGGCAGGATGCTTAAAAGGATATTTGGTGTCATGGTTAAAGTTATTGCGTGAGCAATACGTAAGTAAAAATATAAGCTGAGGAGTGCTGAGAGTGCTGCTAGAATCGCTAAGGGGGTTAAATCTTGTTTAGTTAGTTCTTGTAAAATAAGTCATTTAGGTATAAATCCAGATAAGGGTGGAAGTCCACCAAGGGAAAGTAGAATAAGGGGTAGTATGGAGGAAGTAATAGGAGCTTTTGATCATGATAGTGCTAAAGAATTAATATTAGTGGCATAGTTGATCTTAAATAAAATAAATAGGGAGAAGGTCATTACAAAATATAATAATAGAGTCATTAAGGTTAAAGGTGGAAAGAATTGTATGACTAAAATCATTCACCCTAAGTGGGCGATGGATGAATAGGCTAAGATTTTTCGCAATTGGTTTTGATTTAGTCCGCCCCAGCCTCCAACGAGGGTTGAAGCTAATCCTAGTACTAGAAGAAGGGAAGTGTTAGAAGGATTAATTTGTAATAAAAGACAAAAAGGTGCTAATTTTTGTCATGTAGAGAGGATTAATCCCGTAGTTAGATCGAGGCCTTGGAGAACTTCTGGCATTCAGCCATGGAGGGGGGCTAGGCCAATTTTTAAGGCTAAGGCTATAATTACAAGAGTGGAAGAAAAAGAGTTATTTATCAATTCTAAACTTCATTGTCCTGTTATTCAAGCGTTGGTAGTGCTTGCAAAGAGAAGTATAGCGGCAGCGGTAGCTTGAATGAGAAAATATTTAGTTGTGGCTTCAACGGCTCGAGGGTGGTGGCATTGACATATAAGGGGGAGTATGGCGAGGGTGTTAATTTCCAATCCCATTCAGGCTAGAAGTCAGTGAGAACTAGCGAAGGTAATTGTTGTTCCTAGACCCAGAGCAAAGAGGAGAACGGTTAAAATGAAAGGACTCATTAGTAAAGGAAGGGATTTAACCTACATGTTCGGGGTATGGGCCCGAAAGCTTATTTAGCTGACTTTACTAGAAAATGGTGTAGTGGAAGCACTAAGAGTTTTGATCTCTTCAGGGAGGGTTCAAGTCCCTTTTTTCTAAGGAGGCGGAGGGATTTTAACCTTCATTATTCACTCTATCAAAGTGGTCCTTTAATTCAGGCACGGCTCCTTTGAGTTAGAGTTGAGGAGGGAGGCCTGAGAAGGCGGTTGGAAGAGATAGATGTCAAATTACTAAGGCTAGTGTAACAGGTAAAAAATTTTTTCAGATTAGGTGTATGAGTTGATCGTACCGAAACCGAGGATATGAGGCCCGTACCCAGAGAAACAAGAGTGAAAGTATGGTGGCTTTAATTATTAAGACGGAAGATGTTGCTTCAGGAAAAAGGTGGTATAGAGAGGAACCAAGAAAAAGGATGGTTGAGAGAGTATTTATCAATAGAATATTAGCGTACTCTGCTAAAAAAAAGAGGGCAAAAGGTCCTCCAGCATATTCCACATTAAATCCTGACACGAGTTCAGACTCTCCCTCTGTTAAATCAAAAGGGGCACGGTTTGTTTCCGCTAATGTGGAAACATATCATATTGCGGTGAGAGGTCAAGCTGGAAGAATTAATCAGGTGGCTTCTTGCGTGGTGCTAAAAGTTTGAAGTGTAAAGCCTCCTGCGAAAATGATGGCACATAGAAGAATTAAGCCTAGACTTACTTCATAGGAAATGGTTTGTGCTACAGCTCGTAGGGCCCCAATGAGAGCATATTTTGAATTAGATGCTCATCCTGAGCCTAAAATAGTATAGACTGCTAGGCTGGACAATGCTAAAATAAATAAAATACTTAAATTTAAGTCAGCAATGGGAAATGGAAGAGGGATAGGAGATCATAAGATTAGGGCTAATGCGAAAGCTAAAATAGGTGTAAAAATAAATAGGAAGGGGGAGGAAGAAGAAGGAGAGATGGGTTCTTTAGTTAGTAGTTTTAAACCGTCAGCGAATGGTTGTAAAAGACCATAAGGACCAGTTACATTAGGACCTTTTCGTAATTGTATGTAACCTAAAACTTTACGTTCAACGAGTGTAAGGAGTGCAACTGCTAGCAAAACAAAGATAATAAGTACAAGAGCATTAATAATGGAAAAGACAAGGGTAAGTGACATAGCTAAGGAGAGGACTTGAACCTCTGTGGAAAGGGTTTAGACCTTTTGCAATTGCCGGGCTCTGCCACCCTAACATACCATTATCTTTGGCTTAAGGAGATATTCTCTTTTATCTATTTTAGTTGTTTTCATTAGATTAGGGGAAGGCGTACTTTAAGAATTGGCCCTTTTTCTTCGGTCCTTTCGTACTAGAAGAAAATATTTCATAGATAGAAACTGACCTGGATTACTCCGGTCTGAACTCAGATCACGTAGGACTTTAATCGTTGAACAAACGAACCCTTAATAGCGGCTGCACCATTAGGATGTCCTGATCCAACATCGAGGTCGTAAACCCCCTTGTCGATAGGGACTCTTAAAGGGGATTGCGCTGTTATCCCTAGGGTAACTCGGTTCGTTGATCGGTTTTAGCCGGATCATTAAGGTCAGAAATTCTGCTACTTAGAGCGGTAGCTCTCGGTTTAAAAAGGTTATTTTATTCCGCGCGGGGGTTTGGTATTTCCCCGTGGTCACCCCAACCAAAGACATTGTGACAGTATTCAATTTGTTTTAACTTTAATTTAGTATTTTTGACATGATATGTCCTTGTGTCTAAAGCTCCATAGGGTCTTCTCGTCTTATGTATTTATTCCCGCTTCTGCACGGGAAAATCAATTTTATTGACTTAGAGAAGGAGACAGTTAAGCCCTCGTTTAGCCATTCATACAGGTCTTCATTTAAAAGACAAGTGATTGCGCTACCTTTGCACGGTCATAATACCGCGGCCGTTAAATAATATCACAGGGCAGGCAGGACCTCTTATACAAAAAGTTCAAGAGGCGATGTTTTTGGTAAACAGGCGAGGCTTAATTTTAGTGTTTGCCGAGTTCCTTCTTCTCCTTTTAGTCTTTCCAAGTTTGCATTCCAGTGTAGGTTCAACGGTTGATGATAAGAGATATTTCTTGTTCTTTATTTTAGCTCTAGTTCCCTCTTGGGTGGGGGCCGTTAACATTCGGTGGTTTTTCCGTTCCGATCTATACTCATGCATGGAGAGAAGTGAATTCTCTTATTACTCATATTAGCATAATCTTTCCTATCAGTGGATAGGAGGGCTTGGTAGTTTTAACGGATTTTAATATGTTGTCGAAATAATTAGTTTAAGTTATGTTTGAGCTTTAACGCTATCGTTTAGGGCGGCTGCTTTTAGGCCCACCTAGACATGAACCTTATATGCTATGATTATTATCCAGTTATAAAAGTTGTTTCTTAATTCAGAAGGGCTGTCCCCCTTCTGACTAACTCTCAATGTATTCTCAAAACCTGAAATTAAAATATTTCATTTGGCATAAGAAGACAGGAGGCTAAACTTCTATTTAGTTCCCAGGCAACCAGCTATAACTAGGCTCGGTAGGTTTGTCACCTCTACTCAAAGATCTTCCCACTCTTTTGCTACAGAGACGGGTGTGCCCTATTATTTAGGCTGTCCTGGAGTAGCTCGTCTAGTTTCGGGAAAACAAACTAAAATGCTCTTTGCTTGTATAAACTTGCTAAATCATGATGCAAAAGGTACAAGAATTAGTCTCTGCTTTTTTATGCTTAACTGGATTGTTTCATTTCTCTTTCAGCATTCCCTTACGGTACTTTTTCTATAGCGCTCGTGCTTTCCTGTTCCGTCGCACCTACTAAGGAGGAAAAATGATTTAGTTGATATAATAAGGATATTAGGGGGTATAAATATGAATCATTGGATTTAGAGTTGGGGCGGGCTGTTGGGCTTGCAGGGCGACCAGGTTTGCACAGGTGACTCCTCAATGTAAATGAGATGCTTTATCGCTTTAGCTACGCTCTGACTTTCCCAAGTACACCTTCCGGTACACTTACCATGTTACGACTTGCCTCCCCTTTGCTTTATTAAGTTATTAAAAATTGTTGCATTCAAGCTTGGGGAGAGTGACGGGCGGTGTGTGCGCGCTTCAGGGCCGTATTCAGTGAAACACTCTATTTTCCACTTACTACTAAATCCTCCTTCATGTATTATTTCATAACACAATTCGTATTTCCTTAAGTAGGAAATGTAGCCCATTTCTTTCCCTCTCATATGCTACACCTTGACCTGGCGTTTTGGGTTTTACCAATTAGGCTCACTATAGTTCCTTCACAGGGTGGGCTGACGACGGCGGTATATAGGCGGAATTAACCAGAGGGGGTGAGGTTTAACGGGGATTATCGGTTCTAGAACAGGCTCCTCTAGATGGATCTAAAGCACCGCCAAGTCCTTTGGGTTTTAAGCTTATGCTCGTAGTACCCAGGCGGATAATATTGTATAATTTTATCAAAGTTTACGACTGTGCATAGTGGGGTATCTAATCCCAGTTTGTTCCACAGCTTTCGTGGGATCAAGAAATTTAAAGTTACTTTCGTGTTTGGGCTTCATGTTCTCGGGTGCGTATCACGGCCATGAGAAAATTCGACTTTAGTTTGATAGTTCCTTAACCACTCTTTACGCCGAAGACTATCAACTTGAGCCCCTCGTTTAACCGCGGTGGCTGGCACGAGTCTTGACCGGCTCTGGTTAGCTTTAACTAAGTCAAGCTTTCACTTATGGCTTAATATTTATCACTGCTGAATTCCCTTGGGGGTGTGGCTAAGCAAGGTGTCATGGGCTAAAGATTTTGTGCCTGATACCGGCTCCTTGTTTCCTTGTTTCTTTATGCAGGAGACTGAGGGCATTCTCACAGGGGTGCGGATACTTGCATGTGTAAATACTGCTAAAGTTGATAGTAAAGTCAGGACCAAACCTTTATGCTTACGGGACTTTCTAGGGACCTTCTTAACATCTTCAGTGTTATGCTTTAGTTAAGCTACATTAGC